CTGGGGTTTACATAGACTCATAATTGTTGTTATAATTGAAATTGAGAAGGATACTGATGTATCAATTTGGATTTTCTCATGTCATTAGGAAAAGAAAATCCAATTTGGAGATTCCAATCGTTCATGAATTCGCAGTCAGCAGTCAATAGTTAATGGTTCAAATTTGTCATAAATTTTGACTTTTGCGAATGAAAATCCACATTTGATTTGTCAATAGAAAGTGAGAGAAGTTGGCTATTTTGAGATACTAGACAGGGGTGGATACAATCCAATCAAAAGGGGGAAGGATTTCTTTTAGGATTAGGAAAGAAAAGGATTAAGTTAAGAAAAGCGGAACTCAATATGCAAATCCAATAAAAGGAAGTTCCGTACTACGGGAAAAATTTCATAGATTTTCTATCATTTTGGCGGCATGGCCGAGTGGTAAGGCGGGGGACTGCAAATCCTTTTTCCCCAGTTCAAATCCGGGTGTCGCCTGATCAACAAAAGACTCGAAATAGCTTCTTCTGTTCTGCTGATATAACTCGCCGAAGTATTTATCAGCAGAAGCAGACTGTTGATATTTGTTTGATTCGAAGCACCCGGCTGGGGGTTTTCGAAAAGATTGTAAATCTTCGCATCTAGGATTCAAGGAAATATTCTAATGGTAGACGGGTTATCAAGACTTCATGATTCCCTTCTACTCCTAATCACTAATCCTTGTACTACTAATGTAATGCCTAATTTGAATTAGATTGGAGAGCCTGATAGGAAATAGAATTCAATTACAATAGTGGTGGGGGGACAGAAGATACTTTATATACGATATACGACGGACTCCCAAACTTCTCAATCCTCAGGTATCCAATTAATATTCGATTGGATGGATAATTCACTTTGAATTCAAATTCTAGTAAAGGGCAAAAGCAAAAAGAGAAAAAATTTCTTTTCGGCAACCCCTAATCAAGAATATACTTATATTGTTTCCCTACTCTTTCACAGAGAAAATGGGGAAAGGGTACGAATTAGATCAAATGGGATTTTAGATAAGGATTACCCGCTTTTTACTTATGAAGATCAACAAAAAATAGGCCTTATTATTCCTACATGTTCCATTAGGAACATTCTCTCGAGATGTTACTACGTATTTTGCTTATGTTTCATCTTTCCTGATTGGAAATCATATAGGAATCTTTTTTTTTTTTAAATGACTGGATTTAGTGAATTGGTTTATCAATAGCGTTCGATCAGAATCCCCTTTTGACTCTGTGCCCCTGATTCCACTATACTATTATTAGTTATTAGTGAGGAATGAAGGAATAATTCCTTCATAGTTATAGAAATAAGGGGACATAATTCACATGGATATAGTAAGTCTCGCTTGGGCTGCTTTAATGGTAGTCTTTACATTTTCCCTTTCACTCGTAGTGTGGGGACGAAGTGGACTCTAGGGGTATTACTAATTGAGTTGGGGAATCAAAATAAAAAAATCCAACTGTATCAATTGTTTTCTAGATCGTTCTGCAACGCGTTTTGAACTATTTCAAATGAAAATCAAAAGATCTTCATTTCGAATTCCATTGGATTCGAATGAAGTAATGTATTATATGAATCATACTCTTTCAATTAAAGAGATATTTCGTTGACTCCTATCTTTGTATTTCGAAAGGGATCCAAATGATAGGAAATTTAGTCCAATCTAATTTTTCCTAAATTTTAGATTTCAATCAACGAGCTCTTACCAGGCTTATAGATGGATACTAAGGAAGACCAGACCTTTTTCTTATTATTATTTTATTTGTTTCCCTCTTTACGGTTCAAAGAAGAAGTCGTTTTGTTAAGTGTATACGCACTTTCTATGAGAAATAGTATAAACGTATAACGAGATAATATAGATAAGAAGGTCTTCCCTCAAGCGAGTCACATATCGCACATTTACCGACTGTTTTCGAATTTTAGAAATTGGATTTAGGCTTTATCGACTCACATTTCATATCATAGCTCATGCGTTAACATTAAAAATCGATGAGGTTTACTCTTCCTTTTCGAACTCCGAGAAGTGCCCATGAAACTCCTGTTGATGGTTGAATCAATTACTTCTTCGGAGTGCTTGCTAATGATTTCTTTTATTAATATATGATATGTACCCTATCGTTTTTTCTTCATTGATTTATTTCTTTTGATAGATACCGAGATTCATATTGAAAATCATAAAAATCTAGTAATTAGTAAGACATAAGAATAAGAGTAAAACGATTATTTCAGATTGATCGAAACAAATACAAATAGGTGTAGCAAATAAATAGAATTGGGTGCTATGTCAATTCCATATCTGGAATTGATATCCACATACACATATATAATATTGTATATTAATCTATAGTAAATATTGTAGATTAATCTAGATTAAGCCTCTACCTTTATTCTAGAGTACAACTTTATACACTACAATACTAATAGATCATATGGTCGAAAGATTCATCTATTTCTTTCTACCATACGATCTATCTATTCGAATACTGCCGATTATAGTCCGCTTATTTCATTTAAGACGCGAAAATTGGAATCCTTTTCATTTTATTTCGTCAATTTTTGATAAGCACTCATAAGTCAAGTTTAATTCAAATTTCAAATTAATGATTAATTAATTAATCATTTTGACTGACTGTTTTTACGTAAATAATAAGTAGAAAGGCGGTAGGAACTAGAATGAATAGTGCAGTAGCAATAAATGCAAGAATATTTACTTCCATACTCGAATCTTTTTTTTATTTCGCAATAACTCGGGATTTAATCCCCTAGAGATGACAAACCTTTCACCTGTAAATTCAATGAATGAATTTCCTCTCAATCTCGCCGGTTTTGAATCGGATCAATATCATGAATAACAATATCTGAGCTGTCAAATCGATTCGTCGTCGAAAATGGAATAGTATAACATAGGAAGTTCTTTTATCCATACCGAATCCCAGCTTGGATTCCGGACCCAATCCAAAATTCCTTTATTTATCATCCGTTTCCGTTCTTTTTTTCTATAATCTACTCTACGTACAATCATCTGCATCTGATGAAGTATCAGCAGATTGCCCTTCCACTTCCATTAGTCACATAGTTACAAACCGAAATAAGAAAGAAAGAAATTATTCATCCCAGATCTTTGATTGATCTGTCTTTTACCCCTTCCGTAGATTATTAGCGCTGGGAATATATATCAAAAACTCAGTGTGCAATTTGAATGCAATCTATTTTTAAATTCGTAATTGAGGTTATACAAAACCGGAGCCAGAAAGAGAAATTGTTTAATCGAGAAAAGTCTTCTAATTCTCTTAGGGGAATTTTGTTAAATTCATTTTTTATTGTGAATTCCATTTGTGTATGTGTGCCCCCCCAAAAAAACATAAAGTATTCTGATCGGGAACAATCGAAAAAACAGATCCAGTATTTCTTGGACTGTTTACTATAATGCTACCGATAATTGTACTAACCCGCCCACATATGTTTTTCTCCTACCACAAAGAAAAGAAAAAAGACCCTTTTTGTTTTGGGAATGAAATTCTGCCCCCGGCCCCCTTTCGAATTGATTGATGTATTTAGTGGATCCGTCGGGACTGACGGGGCTCGAACCCGCAGCTTCCGCCTTGACAGGGCGGTGCTCTGACCAATTGAACTACAATCCCAAGGAAATAAGGGATCTAGCAGAAATTTTTATTCTTTATCTCCGTATCGAATATTTTTTTGAAGGACAAGGGGATTCCACGTGGTAGATTGGCGAATTATTGGGCCGAGCTGGATTTGAACCAGCGTAGACATATTGCCAACGAATTTACAGTCCGTCCCCATTAACCACTCGGGCATCGACCCAGGAAGAATCACTTGTAGGCTTATTGGTAATTCGTGATCAACTTCCTTTCGTAGTACCCTACCCCCAGGGGAAGTCGAATCCCCGCTGCCTCCTTGAAAGAGAGATGTCCTGAACCACTAGACGATGGGGGCCTACTTGCCTAACCGCCATCATACTATGATCATAGTATGAACAGTTTTTTGAAATTGTCAATATAATGGAATGGTATGATTAAATCCGAGGAATCTTTCACTTTTCCTAATTGCAGAGAACTTTTTGATTCGTCATTCATATTCATGAATCATTCATTAGAATGGCCATTCTCCACTCTATATATAAATCTAGTATCGAAATCTATATTATTTAGTGGAATGCATAAATTCAAAAAAAGTGTAAATAATACAAAGTAAAGTATAGGGTTTTCGGGGAGTCATTGGTGCAAAAAAGGGGGGTTAAGTTCTATTTCCTTTGCTTTCATTCTTCCATTCATTGATTCATTCATTGTTAAGATGAGATAAGAATATCTCACAATAAAAGAAGGAAATTAACAAAGGATAAATTTAGTAAGCGTGATCAAGAAATTATCGAAAATTGTTTGAATTTAGTTCAGGGGACAAGACAGGTAGAATTTCTTCATCACAGGACTCGATGAAATACCTTGAAATTTATGTCGAATTGGTAGGTGTACGTGTAAGTGAACTTTATTCTGATGGGAATCAATTCATTCAATGAAAGAAAAGTAATTAGGTTCGGTCTTGAAACAATTCATTACATTTGACCCTAGACTTGCTGGGTAAATCCATTTTAGTATTCAATAATAAGCCACTAGTGAGTATGAGTCTAGTGTATGTACTTATGTATATATACTTAATATATATAATATTATTTGTACATATAGATTGTACATATAGATTGTATATATAGATATATATAGATATTTTATCCGCATAGTGACCCATTCAGGAATTCAATCAAATAAGCCCTTTTAACTCAGCGGTAGAGTAACGCCATGGTAAGGCGTAAGTCATCGGTTCAAATCCGATAAGGGGCTTCGGTTTTTTCATAAAACTCCGGTCTTAGGGGAGGATAGAGATATTTTTAATACTTGGAATAAAAACAGGATAATACATTATTTAATAAAGTATTATTATAAGTATAGTAGTAAACATTTGTTCAATAA